TCCAGGGAAAAAAGAAAAAAAAGTATATGAACGTGAGGCTCCACTTTCTGATTCTAGCCCGAGCCACGTACTTGCTCCTTGTCCTTTAGGAGTGGATAGAGAAACCACCGGGAGCCTGAAGGATAGCTTACGACATTTGGAAGAAACTTTAGTGTCAGGCTTTGACTTCTTATTTTCCCGACTTACAGAGAAAGGAAAGAGGCGAAGAGCTAGTCTAAGCTCATGTTCGGCAAAGTAATGAGGCATGATCATACTTCTTCTTAATAGAGTGATAATTTCAGAGCCAGGGGTAAGGAAAACTAATGCTAACTAAAAGGTCAACCATAAAGCAGCAAATGAGTGGCTTGTTCTTTTGCTTCTTCCAGCTCTATTTAATTTCAAGCTGCGTGTAAGAGTCCACAGCCACAGTTCCACGGGTTTTTTGATGAGCAAAACCTAGCCAAAGCTGCATCTCATTTCAGGAACAAGGCTCTCGCTTTCTTTCCCAGCCATCTAGAATCCCCGGAAGCCCAGCTTAGCTGATATACCTTGTATAACGATTCATGTGAACACAATAATATTCTGATATGTGGCGAGATATCCCTACTTTGTAGGAAAGAAAAGGAGAATAGGAGGAATTTAACGGTACAACGCTGGCCGTTTTCTAGATAACGCTGTTCGCCAACTACCTAGAACATTTGGCAAAGAATTCGAACCACATTCGCCTTATGAGCCTGACGAATTACCCATCACTCTATCCCATAAGATAAAGGCTTCATAAAAAAAAAGGCTTCCTTGACGCCGGTCTGCTCAGCCTGAGCTGCGCCCTGCTAGTACGCCCTGACATCTATGATGTTGTTATCCTTTGGTGCTGTCTGAATGCAAGCCCGGGCCATGGCTCGTTGCTGCGCCCATCTCATGTCTTACGTGAAACACCATGCGTGGCCCCTTTGGATCTTTTTTTGGCTGCAGTGCTCGGCATGAAGGTCATTCCGATGAAAACAATGATTCTCATTATCAAAAAGGAGTAAATATAGATGTGTTTTCATGAGGAATAACATGAATAATAACATATAGGGGCCAACTACTCTCCACAATAGAAAATTTTCTCTTAGGTTTTTCTTAGAATGGTGTTCACCGGCCAGCCAGTCTAGCTGGGCTTTAATGGACTGGGATGGGAGCTCCGAATTGATAATCCATATCGAAAATCGAAAACCTTCGGATTTCTACCCCTCTTAATAGAAAGAGAATAGAGGCCCCTTCTCTTTGTGTGTAACTCTGTAAGCCTAAGAAAGGAAGGTCTTTTAGTATGCTCAGTCGTGAAAAATGAAGAGGCCTGAGCGCTCAATAACCCTCAGGCGGCTGGGTAGAGCGGCCGTCGCCTGCTGCGTACTGATCTCCCCTACTCTCTCTTGCCTTCAGATTATGGACTTGAATGATCATGACCGGTCGCCCGGGATGAGTTATTCTTGGGTTCCAGTCCGGTGGAGCTAAGCGCTTATAAGGGTTTAGATTTACCCACTTGTCTAAGTAACACGTGGCGCTGGAAAGCGAAGGATTTTCTATTTACTTGGGCCTTCTCGCCCGCCGTTTAAATCCCATACTGTCCCATGCCAAACTTCTTCATCCTCCAGGAGCTCAAGGGCCTTTCCGTCTCTAGCTAGTACTCTTTAGTCAGCATAATTCTAAACTTCGACTCAAACCTGTGGAATTTCTAGCTGCTAAACAGGGGTGGGGCTCCGATGATGATAGAGAACTCTGTCGTCCCTGGTACGAACTTAGTTCTACCCATAAGATGATTCCGGTGACTTGTTTCGGAATAGCTTACCACCTCTAGCCTTGTGGTCCGACACCGCCTTTTTCTCCTAAGTCAGTAGGTTCCAACGGGTTACAGTTTCATTCCCTTGCGCCCGTTGTTATTCTATTTTCTCCCCTTATTAATGTCGCCGGAATAGGAATATTGGCTAAGGTACTCCAAAAGCCTCAGAGCTAGAGGAAATAACTTTGAAGTTTTGTTGTACTGGTGCACTACTGTCTACATCCAAGCCTTCTGAAATTTTTCTGATCCCTGCAATTACCAGTAAAATTCTCCATAAAATATAAAATAGGCCTTTGGCCCCTGGTTTATATGGAAATCCAAAACTGAAGACATTTTCAAGATCCGGTCTGTGATCTATAAAATTTCCAGTAACTGAATTGATGACGCCATCGGTAAGACAACTTATGTTTATGTCGGGGATGAGACATAGGGAGGATATATATAAGGGTCTTCTTTGCTACGTCAATTTCCGGTTATTTTTCTAGCGCTCCATCCATATTGCATTCAAGTATTATGTCCAATAAATAACCTTTAATTCTTGAAAATGGAGAAGGGGTCCAAATACCACTTTTCGAGTTGTACATGGAGAATGTACACAGGCTTATCGTAATAACATGGATAATCCACGATCTCCGTATTCTGAACTGGTATCTTAACAAACAAAAGTGCCCAGGCTTACGGGCTTTCAGCCCTTCTTACTAACTGGAATCAACATAAGCAGGTCAAGCTAATAAGCCCAAACGTATCTTGTCCGTGGTTCAGGTCCTTGTTCTTTCTGGAAAAATTTTAGGATCCAGAACCCGGAACCCTGATTTGGAGGGTTGTTTTAATTCCATAATTATGAAGGGACGAAGAGTACGGCCGAAGGCCGTTGGACAGTCGTATTTTTCTCAGTTTTGCATAATTTACGTGAATTCGCGCAATTAGCTGAAACTTTTTCCTGAAAGTTCCGTTTGAAACATCACGTTCCATTTTCTCCCAGCATCTTCCAGGTTTGCAAGGAAATGGAAGATCCCTTAGAAATTCCAGATCTAAAAACAAAAAGGCTTCCCTAAGTAAAGTTAGTTTAAAAAATCAACCAGTAGAATAACTGAAGGATCTAAATAGATAAAAGAAAGTAAGTTCTACTTGAAGTTAACCATTACCATGAAATATATGTCCATATAAATAAGTCTTCACTCCATGTGGAAGAAGGGACGAGAGACGATCAATCTGATTCATAAGAGGAATCTCCATTTCTTTTGATGAAGTTTCATGTCGATCTAAAGATAGTCATCTATGTAAATCTAAGGGATGATATCCTGCTGCCAGACTTTTCCATCTTCCAGCTTCTGTGGCAAACCTGGAAGATGCTTGTTGAACAGGAATAGGGGTTTTTTTGGAGAATTTGATAAATTTCCACCTTTTCCACCTTAAATGGTTTTGCAAATCCGCAAAATCACGCAAATCACGCAAAACTCGGGAAAGAAGGAAAAGTCCTCTTAAGAGGAGGAAAATTTCATTCAATGGTTTCCTACAAAAGTAAAACTCATTTAATTTCAAGTCATTAAAAATACTGTAAGCCAGAAGCCACGATTTGAACCTCTTCTTTCATAAGTTCTATATAGTCAGCAGCGATGTTTCCATGGAATGTTAAGAGGGTTATTTTTTAGAGATCGGCTAATATGAGGTCAGGCTCGGGGTCTAGCTTTTTCTCTTCTAATTGAAGGATAGCTTTCGGGATACCAGATTGGTAAGCTTGGAAATACAAAGCGTACACAGATGCCAACTTGTTTTCAGTGACTCTGTAAACATCCCTTATAGGCCTCGAGATTGTCTTTGTTCGCCGAAGGAAGGTATTGGCTACGTTACGGAGGTCAGGGATTATCTTAGTCTGTGGTAGGGCTTGAACAACCTCCATGGCTCCTTCTTCTTCCTTTTGTGATCAAGCCATCTTTCAGTTCCGTTAGGGCTGAGCCTAAGGCGCTTTTTCTCAGACTTCACAGAATTCCTTAGATTATAGCTATTCCCTTACCGGAATAAATAAAAGTGGGTCGCAACCTTCACCTTCACTGAAGCAATTCACGACGGATATAGTCTCACTGGAATTTGGATAAAGCTTCTAAGATTGAAGGAAGTTCCGTAGAGAGGAGCTTCAGCTATATTGTGGCGTAGCACGACGAGAGGTCGACGTCAACGATCTTATATCCCTCTCTTTCAAGGTCGAGCTGATTTTCGATAGGTATATGTTTCTTACGGCCTGTTTTATGGATTTTAAGGAATCTCGGTGGCTAAGAGTTATTTTGGAGAGAGAAAGGCCTATTAGCTTATAGGTATAAGGGATGAGACTAGACTTCTTCACAGCAGACTGCGCCTTATTTGGCTTTCTAGCATATTTGCATAGACCTCAGGAGAGGCTCATCCTAACGTCGCTTCTAAAACCTATTTTATAGATCGTCTATGGATCAGGCTATCTTGTGGCACCTTAACCGAAATTTTCCGCAACAAAGTGACAAGGGTTACGATAAAGTCGAGAAAATAACGAGCCTTCGCGCTGCTCTTGACTGCTTTTAAGTCGAGGAATGGTCCTTTTCGGCAACCAAAAGAAGCAGACTCATGCCAGAAAAGATGACAGGATGAATAATACTAAGGGCTGGGGCCCGCCCGCATAAGCGAAGCTTGACATGGATCATGTTCGGAGTTAGCCTTCGCCTTTGATCCAACCCCCCTCCCCAAGGGGGAAGGGGGACCATCTACTTTTCCCCGTACTTTTCCGACCTGCTCCTCGTCGTCGGGGAGAGTGACCTTACCCGCGTACAATTGCTCTTATAGCGAAACGCGGATAGTCTTCATGCTATGCTTCCCTGCTGTCTGATTCCACATCAAGTTAGGGCCGTAAGAAAGCCTGCAATTACTTACTTTCAACCTTCGTCTTTCTAAAAGCTTCCTAGGCGCATAACTTATGAAAAGACTAGCAGTTGGATGGTAAGAGTCAAGTTATCCCCATACTCGCAGGAGCTACGGCTGAAAACTAAAGACCAAGAATGATGAACCGGAGCCGAGGGCTCCTGCGGAGCTCCAGGAATCTGGCCACCATGAACAGATGGACGCCTCAAAAGCCTCCAGGGCTTATCTCGTTTCATTTTTTCAATCAAAATACATAACCCTAGTCAGATCCACAATTACCGTGTCCTTGACCACAGAATGCCAATTGCGCCGCCATCGGTAGCGTACCGCGTAGTCTGTCCTTGTGTTTGCATCCAAGCGTCGTGCCAAGCCTGGAGTGGTTTTCCCTGTTGGGCTTTGAGCATTTCTGAAATCGAAATCTATTTAGCCACTTTCGGCCTAAGCCCTCCGAAACCTCAGCACCCGCTTGACAAAGGGAAAATCTACACCGCGGTTTTTAATGTAGAACCTACTAATCAAACAAGTAAATCTTGAAGAAGAAAAACCAGAGTGCTAGCCCTTCTCTGCCACAACTTCCATACCAGAAAAGAAGGCAGAGGTTGAGAGCTGGGGTCAGCTAGCACGAATACTACAGCTGATCAAGGTGCTATGCTCCCCTCTCCACCTTAGCCAGGCCAGGGCGGCCCTTCCATAGAATAAAGCTAGTCCTTCTCTGGTCTGGCTCACTCTAGCTATCCCAAGGCAGTTCCCCGTTTCTTTACGTTAATCCACCTAGTTTTCCTGACTTTTCTCGAGAAAACAAAGATCTTCTAAATGGTTATGATTAATTATCGTATTAATTCACATGTTACCATCAGAATCAGCTTTTCTTTACAGAATGTTTTGCCTGGAATCTACAGTAAACGAAAAAAAAATCGCGTCTAAAGATAAGACAGGGCGGCGTAAAGACGTGGTCTGCCGAGCCAGGCGAAAGGTCGATAAGAAAAGGGTTAAGTAATCGGCTGAGTGTAGTTTTGATGATCAGCGAAGGCTACGCCGAGGCTTTTGAGTAGAAATGAGTAGTCTACTGAGATCCAGAATGGGCTGTGACCTTGGTGGAAGCAATATAAAAGAGACAAGGCAGCAGATGAAAAAAAGGTGCAGATTTTTGTTTGGTAGATAAACGTGCGGATTCGTGGTGTAACCAGGGAGACAGAACTTTCAAATAACCGCAGTTAAAAAAAAAATGTTTTCTGAATTTCCACCTATTCCTTCCTAATTTTTTTCTTCTTTCTCAACAAGTTCCGTCACTTGCCATCATTCCGTGTAGCTATACTTTCATTCATCACTTATATCGTTATATATTTGGTAGATAAAGAAAGACTAACTGGTCAAAATCTGCAAGGACTGTAGCCAAACACGACTATTTTAGTATTTTGTTTCTGTAACTTTGGATCGAATCATAGTACAGTAAACGTACTATTGGTGCTACGATTTTGTCGTGATTCAATGTTTGTGTTGTCATATTAACTGTGATTTCCTCTTACCGGGTGATGATGGCTGGTGAAATGGTTAGTACATTGGGTCATGCTTTACCACGTCAGCTTACGATATGTTCTGAAAAATGAGAAACTATAATTTTCTTGTGAAAATAAGGCCGAAGGTCAAATGGAATGCCTTATTAACAGGTTTGAAGAAATTTTCACCAGCGCGATTTAGCAGGTTCCATTTTGGATCAATTATAATAACCTGAGTTTTAGACTTATACCGGAAAGGAAAATGGGTCACGGTTTATCTAAGGCTGAGATTGCTGCAAAAAAAAGGTGCCTTCTGCTGAGTAATTTAAAGAGGAGGCCAAGCTGTCGTCGTCTAAGGCGCGGCAGCGCCAGAAAACACGACGAATAAGCCCGAGCCAACAATTCATTTTACACAGCAAATCCTAAGAAAAGGCAAAGTGCACAAGCTACGTTTTCAGCTGTCGCTGAAAACGGGCGGCGAAGCTGCGCACTCACAAGGATTACTTCTAAATTGCATTGCGCTGCGCAGTGGCTCTTTTTAGCTTTAGGCTACAGCTTAAAAAACAAAGAGTAAGCGCTACGTGCCGCTTGGCGGCGGGCACGTAGCGCCCGCTTGGCGGCGGGCGATCTTAAGCTGTAAGCTGAGAGCTTAACGCTGCCGCCCCTTGGCCTGGTTCACCTTTGCTGTTCTCTTTGGGTGAGCGCTTCCCCGACCTGCCTATTTCTTTTGAGTCGACATAGAAAACCGCAGCAGGACGCTATGACTACTCTAAGGGAATTCCCTCCGGTTATGGACCGACTCCCTACGCAGTCTTCTAAAGAATGCGCTTAAGGTGTCGCTACTTCTGTTTCATCTCACAGGACTAGAAGTTAGCGATCTACTTACATTTGCGTATTGCGCACCTCGATGACCCTTAGAAAAAGGCTCAGCTTACTAGATCTCTCATACAGAAAGGACCGTCTCGACATGTTGTGCATCTCAGAACATTGGGTAAGAAGCTACTACAAAAGAGACTCAGAATCTTACTATAATTACCAAGTGAAAAGGACTTAAGTCCTTTTCACAGCAGGACCTGAGATGAAGCCTGCTTTTTGACCTACATCAACCGAGTCACTCTTTACCAGGAGCTTGCGGATATGATGTGTTACTCGAAGCTTCCGCTATCCTAAGAACAGCAGTAAGAACCATAGAAACAATAAAAACAGAAAAAGCCTTTTAGAGCGACTTTTTTTTACTGATTCGCTTCGTAAATACAGAGAATTCAAAAGGTAGGGAAGGACGCAGCAACGTACAAGCGACTGCTATCTATAATCGCTATGGACGAAGATTTAACAAATAATAGAAAATAGTCGTTTTGTAGTGGAGAGACATAAGAGCAAGGGTGGAAAGGGACGAAAAAGACCTTTCCCAGGCGAAGGCCACAGAGCCACCATCAAATGCTTTAAGCAAAGACTGAATAAGCGTTAGCTTGCGGATGCTTTTGCTCTAGCAGCTTGTTAGAGCCCAAGAAGCTTCGGCCTTGGCTGCTTTTTTACTTGGTGGGGGGGGGCCTTCTCTCCACCTCTTGTAGAGAGGCTTTATGAATCGTCATAGATACCGGCCCTTGCCCCAAGTGTGCTAAATGCTTACACTTTTTAGTTATGTAACGGTCATATGCGTGCTAAATAGTTCCACCTTATTTATTTGGCTGTGTCACGGTTATACTTCATCATGTCTAGTTTACTATTAAATAACCCCAGAAAAAAAACAAAGAAAAGTTTTTTTAAACGGTCATGACCCCTGGCTAGCTAGGGTGACCAGCTTCTTGTAAAGCTGCATCTGTGGCTAGGAGGCGGCGCCCCATGTCGCTTTCACGACGTTCTTTGTTTCCACACCTAGATCATTCTCAATATGATCTGTGTTGCATTGCTTATCTACATTTCGATACTAGTTTGAATTTTCGGATTTTTTAGGAGGAAATAGACTAGTATTTGCAATACCATGGAAACTAATAGTAGCACATACCAGCCATCACAGAAGTGATATCCGATTTGGCATCCAGAATTAGTGAGCGTATGCTATAACTGAAGAGAAACCAAGAGATGAAGCATGCGATGGATTTTATGACTGCCAAGGAAAGGAAGTTCTTTCAAACATAACTTGACGTACGTAGTAGAAAAAATGATAGTGACATATCACCATTTCATGAAAGCAGCCAGCGTTCTTATATAGACCTTAGGCTTTTATTTTACATAAACCAGAAGGAACGCCATCTCAAGTCTATGTTGGCCTTTCCTGCAAATAGAGTCCAGAGGGCTCGAGGAATTTAGTGACTTGAGTCACCAGGTGGGCCACAAAAGCTTTCATCGACAACCCTATCAACATTAGCAAAGTCCATAGAACGAAGAAAAAAATCTTTCGGCCTTCGAGCTGCTATTTTACTCTTTTGAGATTTCCTCCTATAGGATTGGCTCTTCCCGAAATACCCTTTGCTCCGCGTTCTTGCTCTCTATCTGGCGTAAGAAGCGGGGGAAGACCTTCCTTCCGGCCCTCAGATTTTGCTCCATGCATGGGTCGCTTATGAATATCGGCTTGACGAAGGAGCTTGACGAAGAAACAAGTAACTTCCAGCCGTTCCTTTAGGCAGCCTTAAGAGCAGTACCGGTTTGTTTTCTAGAATTTTTTTTGTCACTTTATAGTTTCTGCTTAAGCAATCAAAAATACATTTCGCAATCTCCTTTCCTTATTCATAGAAAACTTCTTCTCTGCTTTTTTCTTCCTGCCCCTTCGAGCTTACTTGCCTGGCCAAGGAAGCCGGAGATGCTAAGGAAGCGAGGAGCCCCCCCAAGGCCCGAGGTTTCTCAAATTCCTCCTAGGGTGACGCGAAAAAGCAGCCCAAGGACTTATATTTATACACAAATCGTATTGCTTTGCTTTATCCCACTTTGATGTCATTATCGAAGAAAAGAATAAATCCGGGCCTTCTTTAGTTTTGGTTTTGAAGCCTTCGTCGTGAAATTGCTCCATGAATTGCGGAGGCCAGTCAAAGGCTACTGGAATACCAGATACAAAGACTACCCATGCTAATGGTGGAGGCGAGAATACTTTCCAGCCAAGTCTCATTAATTGATCATAACGATATCTTGAAAATGCTGCACAGACCCATATATATATGAACAGGAGAAAAGGAACCTTGATACTAAACCGAATAGAGCCCGAAATCCCCTGGAAAATAGGAAGATCTAGGATAGGCAGCCAACCTCCTAAAAAAAGCAATGTACATAGACTGGGAGAGTGGGGGTGCAGCCCCGTGGTCTGCTCGGGCCCGAGCTCAGACCGATTATCCACCCCCCCTTCTCAAAGAACCATACGTGACACTCTCGCGTCATACGGCTCCGTCCCGGGAATACCGAGTCTCCTTCCTCTCTTCCAACCAACGCCACGTTTAGGTCTTCGAACCCCTACGGCCTCACATGATGCCCCGGTGGTGATTGGCACAGACTAGGATGGACTTACTCAGGCGGGCCCGCAAAGCTTGAAGCCCGCGTAGACACGCAGCCTCATTATCTCGGAATCACCGCCACCGCGTCCGCCGAAATAAGGGCCACGCCAACTTGCGTACATGGTGCATCTGCCTTGGGTCACCCCCTCAGGACTGCGCCAGAATTTAGACCGACCACGCTTCTGGAATATCGTATGTACACCTGTAAGGTCTCGTCTGCGTCCTCCTCGTTCAGATATTTACTCGTCAGGAACTCGGGTCTAAACTTCTTAAGCATGGCGGTGGGAAAATCACCCTGTCCATTGACTACATTAAGTCTTTGGAGTGCTTGAGGATGATCCTTCGCGCTGGAGATTGGTGTCTGTTGGCAAGAGTGAAGCAGACCAACGAATCTGGTAGTCGACCATCGCTCGGACTTGGTAAAGCTTGTCGGCAACACCTATACCTCTTGTGTTGTGACACTCGATGTCTTCGTCGCTGACGTTTGTCAAGCGGGCCACGTAGGTGGGACGGGCCTTATGGCTAAGGATACTTTGGTTTCGCTTTGGATTATCTTATTCGTAGGCACTTCAATCTATATAGGAAAAACCAAATCTGGAAAGCCGCGCTTTGGCTGGCTTCCTGTCCGTTCCCAGTGTCCCTCTCCTTCCCGGACCTTTCGACTTGTTTGCGCTTTGGGAGTCCCTAGTGAGGACATCCAGACACTTCACGATATCCAATCGTGAGACTGCCTTTCGGTGAACGTCGGCACGTTGCTCCAACCTAAGCTATGCAAAAAATATCTCCAGAGATTGGTTGGATGTCTTTGGCGATTTCCTGTAAAGGCTTACTTGGGGACAGACTTCTGCTGTTTTCAGAGTCTCCGCTAATTGAAGGCGGCTAGTGTTCCTGTAGATTTCTGCTTTCTCTTTTCTTTTCTTTTCAGCTGTTGGACTAGGGGACTCTTTCTTCCCTAGGTTCTCTAACTTGGAATGGATGGCGGAGCGTCTGTGGAAAGCTGTGAGAGGGATATGGTGCTTCACTTTCCAAGGCTTCTCCAGCTTCTGCCATGGAGATGAAGCCGGTACTCTCCGAACGTACCGAGAAATTCTACTGTCCTTGCTATGTGAGTGGATCTTGCAGAGCTTACTTCAAGGTTCAGGTCAGATGGTAGAAAGTGGGTGATACGGTTCCGGATTTCCCTTCCTAACTTTACGGGGCGATTCCTAGTAGAGAGTCGTCGGCATCTCGAACATAACGGATCCTGATGAAGTTTGGCTCATGGAAGTCCACGGAGGTCCCCAGCCCACGGACTAGGCGTCTACTACTCTTAACCTGATAGCTAGTCTCGTCTCCTTGTCCAGCTTTATCAGGCCACGGTGCTTTCTCCCGTTCGCTTTCGCTCCGATCTTCGACGCCTTGGTTCGCTTGTCGACAAAGTCTACCCTTTTTTTCCGAATGCGCTACGCGCCAGAAAACGTCAAGCCTTTTTGGCACTCTGCCCCCCCCCCTATAAGCTAAGAAAGATGGGTCTTCGGCCCCCACAATGTCTCCGTGAGCCAAGAAGAAGCTCGGAACTTCTCTAGATAAGTTCTCTTGACGAGATAAGAAAACCTATTTTGCTCTTTAAGCCTTCGGAGTTTCGTGCTCTTGTCAGATTCTCTCCATATTTTGTTGATTAAGCTTATGCAGGTAAATGTGGCATAGTAGGGGTGATAGTGTAGCCTCGTAGGACCCTGGGAAAAGGACCACCCTCTTCACCACCTTCAAAAACAAAGTCCGGCGGGAAACAGTTGGTGAGTAAGGTCAAACTTGGATCGTCGATCTCTTTCTTCAAGATTGGGAAAAGTTAATAAAAACTTTCTGATGTCGGACTGTAAGAATCAAGAGGTTCCAGCCAACTTTTTCTTGATTTGTTTTAGGGCTAAGTGGCAGCCTCGACTCGGGCGAAATCCGTGCGATGTGTCTAGAAATTGGGGCTCGGCTCGTAAATGGATTTGAGTACCGTTCTGATCGCCTTTGGAATGATCTGGTCTTTCGGTGATAGTGAGCGGTCTGAACTTGAAGGCAAAGCCCGAAAGAGTAGAACCGTCGGTTTTTCGTGAGCTTGACAAATCAAGGTTATTCGCCAGAGGGCCGCAGCAGGCCCTTTTATGGCGCGGAGCGGTATGCCTTCGGCCCCTTCTGCAGGCTGGAACTTATATAGGCGCCTGGCAGGGGGCACTGTCAGGCTCTCTCCAACTATTATTCCAAAGAGATCCCCCTCTGAATCCAACTTGTTTTCTTCTTCTTTGAGCCCTCCTCTTCGGCAAAGCTGAAGTGGCCTGGTTTGCACCTGATTCGCTCATAGGACGCCAGTAGCAGTCTCTTGTCTGCCATAGTTCTGAGTACATGGGCGCGCTTTGCGTCCTGTTGTCTCAGTGACTTATGGCGGCGCCGTTTCGCGCCCCTCAGACTGGTGTCTACTACCGCCATTCCTCTCTCCTAGGACCAGAATGATTATCCCCGTTCCTGGGTCTACATCCATCCCTGGATGTCGGGTACCTTTTTCTTCCCCGCCACCCTTGTAGCCGTCACCTGTAATCCGCGCAAGTGTGTCCGCACCCCCAAGATAAGACGAGAAATTTTTTCTCGGAGCAACCCTCCCTGGTTCCAGATCTAGGAGCGCACTTTCCCGTATGAGCATTCGGTACACGTATAGGCCTGGGAAGGAGTTACGAGGAAAAGGATATCCCCTAATCTTAGATAGGTCGTCCGATGGGTTCGCGGTTCGTTGCTGTGCTTACACACCAGGCTACCCTTCTCCGAAAGCTTCGCGGGACCTATTAGTCTTCGGATCGCCCGGAGGGGTTTACTGCACAAGGCCCTCGATAGGACACTGGCTCCTGCAGAGGGCTGAAGCCCAACAAGTGTCAGATGCAAAGCTCCGCACCTCATTAAAATCATATTAGCATACTCCCCTGAAGAAGGAGGAGCAAACCCCATTAGAAAATATTCTACATTATAGCCCGCGACTGATTCCGCTTCTGCTTCTGGTGGATCGGAAGGAGCCCTATTAGTTTCTGCTGGACGAAAAATGAAAAACATAATCGATACAGGAAACAAAGGAATGCCGAACCATATCTACTTTTACGCCATGACAATCTCGCTAAAATTGCGAGAACCTACACGGATTAATACAGTAATAATGATGGGACCAATAGAAACTTCATAAAGAACCATTTAAGCTGCGAATCATAATACTCCTGAAGACACATGTTTAAGATTACTAACCCGACCCACCATAATAATCCCATAAACACCTAGGGAAGAGTAGAGTCGGACCAGAAAGCCGCCCTCTAAAACATACGTAATAGTTTCCCATCATACGGCTCACCACAGAACCGGCCTCTCAGAGCTTAAATACACGAGGAGGGCGAGTTGGGCCTCAGACTCGTGCCTCCCTAATTCTGCTACACTCAATATCCACTCCAGATTCCCCAGGGGGGTTTGCAGGTGTTCCCAGGACTCCAAGCCGAGGCCGTAGGCCGAAGCTCTCCAGTAAGTCCTCGCGGCCATCGTCACCAGCTCGCACGCTTTGCGTTTGTGCCCTCTCGACATGTGAGCGGGCATGTAGACACCGCCGCCTGGTCAATCTAGCTCTTCGGTTAAGAGCCCCCTTTCGTCCCTATATCTAGATCTACTCATATAACCTCTGATTGACCGGGCCGTACATCTGAGTCGATGTACGCCCCTATTTCCTTGAGGACGTCGATACGAGGTTCGTTCACCTACACGCTCGCAAGCACTTACCTCCTTTCAGGTCATCGCATTCCATGCTGAAAAAGGTTTAATACCACGGCTCCGGCATTTTTTTCGCACCCGTGACGTTTAGCCTCGCACTGTAGCGAATAGATGAGGTATACCTACATTTGAATCTGACAATACCATACCATAATCAAAAGTAGGGGTCGGGGATTTACCCGCCCTCCGAACCATACGTGACAGTTTCCTGTCATAGGGCTCTCCGTCACTGATTCCTTAAAGCGCGTCAAAACAAAATTCTATGAACGCTTCACCTGGTGGGTTTACCTTGAATGAGATCGTAGCTGCATCTGAGTGTCTGCTATGACCATCTTGTTTTCTCAGTAAAGTTCAAGCGTGACCGGCTTCTTCGCCACTTTTGTGGCAGGGAAAGGATCACGCCCTCTACCATCGAATCATCATGGCTGCCGCCCTCCCATACCGGGCTGGGTTGTTTCCCTTCCCGCCTACTACGGCGACTCCGTCGACCTTCTTTTGATTAGAGAGTAGGCCGATCCCGTGATGGCGTCTTCGCCTGTTCTTCACTTGTGTGTCGGGGTGAGATGTCCGCATAGTCTTATTCTCTTACTGAGAATGCTCCCGAAACCTGCGAAGCTCCTCTGTTATACCTAGCAGAAGAACCGATAACGAGACCAAGTCGTTACCCGCTGGCTTGGCGAAGGCTGTCGTTCAGCAGCTATGTAATCCGGATTCGTCAACCTCATCAACCCCAACCGTATCTTCCGAGCCATCCTTGGAGATACGGGTCCCCGTGACTCAGTTTCCCAGATGCTTTTCCACGCGCATTGCGACAACGCTACCTCTGGCTGATTTACTCCATGGACGCAGATTGGAAGGCACCAGGACATGCCCTATAACGACGAAGGCGCCTGGCACGGCGCACGGTATAACAGCCCAAGCAACCAAACTTAACATGAATGTAATTACTAAAGCCATTATAGAAATAAATGAATTAGCACTACTCGATGGAATAGGTTCTTTTATCATTAGTTTCAAACCATCTGCTAAAGGTTATAACAATCCGAACAATCCTACTACATTGAAACCCTTTCTACGTTACGTAAAGACCATTACTTTACATTCAGCTGAAACTAAAAAGGCTACTCCTAGTAAAAGTGGTATTATTATTCCAAGTATTTTCGCCAAAATACCAATGATATAAAGTTTCATTTTGCTAGCTTTCTTTCTATCTTGTTCTATACTCTCTTCCTTAAATATTATATGAAACTTTGATTGACTCGCTAAGAGTCCCAAGCTTCCATATAATGGACGGATTCAGACTCGGAAGTAGGCCGCCGCAGGTCGGGCGGCCATTTCCTTCGGGTCCCTTCCCTAAATCCGTACGTGATGTAGTATTCTATTACAGGGCTCTCTGCTCAAAGCGGAGCCCTGTGGAATCCAGCGTCCTAGATGCTTTAGCCCCCAAAAAGAAAAAGCAACTCGACTAGCCATGTAAGAAACTCGACAAGGCAGCGAACCCACTGGACTCTATTTTTCAAAGAGCCGAGGGTAAACTGTTCAGTTTGTGGTGACGGTCTGCGTTTCTGCTCAAGCATCATAGGCGAGTGGTTTAAGCCCTGCTTTACCAGTATAGGGTTCAAAAAAGGTAAAAAAGGGGTTTGTATACTCTCGAACAGCAGCTTTGTTTTAAGTACCAGACGCCTCCTATCCTTCAACGAGTCTTTTATAACTTGTTGACTGAAAGTCTTTGGATCTTTCTAGGCCATAGCCTGGCATCTACCGCCCGAATTTGTCTCTACATCGGATCCACTAGGTTTCTTTCTCAACCCATTTTTCTGTTTTCCTAACTTTTAGTAAGTATTGTGCTCTACACACGGGCGTCTCTAGCTTATTCTTAAAAACTACTTCTCCACCACCTGAAGCCGAAACACAATGCAGCAAAAGTCCCCGCGATAAGAGAGAGTACTGCCTGTAATGGCTTGAGAATTATCATTAACCAAGCGCACTCCAGTCTCGAAGAACTCCCTCCCTAGTACTCCTTTTTTCAAGATGAATCTTAGGAAATTAAGCCGGTGTCACTCTCTTTTTTCAGGAGGGAGTGCTAGAGTCATAGGAGCACCTCCCCAGGCCAGCGCATCTACTTCACCTTTTATATAGTGAAATTGAAGCCGGAACCTCGGGCAAAAACACAAAGAAGCGACACTCAATCTAGATGTGAGTACTATCCACAGGAAAAAATCATCGTCTGATGAGAGATGACGGCTAAGAACGCAAGATCAGTGGAATGACAATCATGGACGCGTACGAGAAGAGATTTGTACGCAAAAAATTATCAAATTGAAGCCTTTCGAATCTAAAAAATACCGCTCATACACGAATTTTGGATTGACTCTCCAGTCCAGGTATTCGATTATAATCCCGTTCTCAGAAGGGCGATTCCATTCATTAGAAATGTAACCTTGGCTCAATATCCAAAAGATGTAGTATTTTGTACCGTAGAAATAGAATAATTAAGAGCATAGGTTTCTTTCCCTTTCTCTCAGATCATACCATCCAGTCTTAAAAGCTTCACAATTATTAAGAGCTATCTAATTGATTTGACAACAACATTCCTGTGCATTATCGAAATGAAACAAACCGTAAAGGAAAAGAAGATTCTAACTCAACGGCCCGTGGCGTGGCTTGCACTATCCATTCTTGCCGAAAATGAAGAAAGTAACACAGAATTTACGCAGCTGGAATCCCGCCCTATAGGTGAGGTTATTTCTCATAGTTCATCAATTGTGCTTATAAGTGAAGTAGTATATTCATAACTAGGGAAAGGAAATAGAAAAGAATTTAGACTGGATTTGCTTAATGGTTTACAAGTCCTTTGATCGTTCCTGTTCCTTAGGTGTGTGCCTTGAAGGCACTATCCAAGATCGTATTTCTCCGCTTAGTCTTCCAACTGGAAGCGCTGCTTTGCTTTTGTGCGCACTCTCCACGTTGTTTCGACTTGGAAAGACCGAGTTTGCTTCAAACAAGCAAAGCGAATTATTTTATTCAGCATGCTGTGGAACTACTGGCTAAGCCAGCCATTCCATAGTAATGGCATCTTCTCAAGATGGCTCTAAGCAGAAGTGCTTACTCGTTCTTGGATTTGTCACAACATGACTTCAGAAAGAAAAGACTAGCCGGCAGCCGGGCCTACGGTCGAACATACGAAGGGTTCGACCCTGAAGTGATCGTCCCATGGTATGTAAAAGGCACCTGAAGATGAAGAAACGAATAGAGTCCACCGTCGGCCTCGCCAAGCCAGACCTACGGCCTCCCTACAAAGTAACAAGTGCCCTCCGCCGAAGCGTATGGGAAGCTCGTACGGCTCACTCTCCTGGCTCTGTACAAATCCTGGAGGGGGGGCTCCGCTCCCCCTGGACTAGGTCCAACGAGAGCGGAGCGGGTAAGTGCTTAAGTGGCACTCTAAGACGTCTAAATACTCTCTTTGATAGCCGGAATTTCTTCAAAGGTATGAAATGCTGGAAGGCTTTGTACCATCCATTCAGATGTCGTGGAATTCTATTCAACAGCCCAAGAACTTGGAGCATACTTATTTTCACCAGTTAGAGTAAGAAAAATAACTACAAAGAAACAAAAAATCCCTACTACAGAAACATATGAGCCGAAACTACTAAAGGCATTCCACCCGGCGTAAGCATCTGGATAATCTGGAATGCGACGTGGCATACCTGCAAGCGGTTCTCCTTATCTATCAAAGGTTAATGGATCGTGGTGAAAGACTTTGTCAACTTGATTGGAGTTAGAATATTTTGTTAATGTATCATATTTCAATATCGAGAGATTTTTTTATCACCACAATACCAAGATAAACCATAATGGATTATTAAAACTCGGCATCATAAACTTGTTTACTTTATTTAACTCTAGTCTCAGACGAATAATGTTGACCATATCTTGGATGGTTAACATCAAACTTATCTTGAGATTATAGAGCAAGGAATTCTAAAGATTTCTTCCTAGAAAACATAGGCCGAAGGCTTTGATTTCTTACTAATATTTATTCTCTTCAAAGTTTCAGTAGAATGAGTTTTACCTCAGAAAAAATTAGGCTCTTCAAGAATTTACTAAGTCTTTGCCTAGTAGCATTACTTCATGCTTCAACCCCTCGATATTCCGAATAAATTAGTTTCTTAGACTTTTCAGTGTGTTTAACTCCTAATTTCGATTCAGCTCCTTCATTGAGATTAAGAACTGGTATATAAACATCTAAATAGTCTTGTTTCCGAGTTAAAGAATTTTTTCCAATTTTGGTACGAACTGAGCACGTGACTGAAGAGTAACTATACTAAATTTATCATGAGCATATTTAAAAACAAAATTAGAAACATATTTGTTCTCGGATAATTTAAACAGAAAGGAAGAAGTCTATCACTTGATTTATAAGCACTATCTACACTTTGTTTACCATTAACTAAATTATGCCAAGGATAGATTTCAGTCTCCGTTAGATCATCAGGAACCATTTCTTTCTATTTACTAAAGCGTTATCATATACTTTAACTGGTTTAGTTGGTAAATGATTATTCCCAAATTAAAAGGTGATTAATTGAGAATTCATGATCTAATTTTACTGTGATTAGTCTGTTAAAATTAACAAATTATTTCTAGAATCTCTTGGATCTCTCGAATAACTATGAAACTTAAACTGAGCCAGTTTCAAATCCTCTTCGGTTTGACACTGGATAATTTAAAGGACTCTCAAAGGTACTAGAATTTACGCTTGAGTTATGGTTATCCTGAATAGTAGAACCTTTTAGCGGTGAGTTACCATATCAAGAGTCAACTAAAAGTTATTTCTGATTAAAGGAGCGAACTAATCCAATGGGAAATAAGGAATATCCTTGATATTTCTAACAAGGCCGGACCATATCTTCCCCCTTATGTAGGGGCACTACGTTCAGTCTCTGAGGTTCTTACTGGTCTAGTCGGGATTAGACTTTGGTTTCCTGCTGATTGTCCAATCTCTGAAATTGTTACTGCTTAACTGGAGCGAGTACCAAGAGCTCTAAGGAGTTTCCAGCATATAGTGAGGTTTTACTCCAAGTTTTATTTTACTTCGGAAGTGGGCCTAATATTGACCTAGGATAGGGTAGGAGCCCAGCCCCTGATAGGTGGCGGTTTCCATCAGAGACCGTGAACCCCCCTCGTAACCGTACTTAAAACTTTCACCTCATACGGCTTGCACAGTTCTGTATAAAATGTTTAGAGGCAAGAGAAAGGAAAAGGCTTTATGTTTCTTTGGGCGAAGCATTCTTATAGAACGAGAGGACTCCAGGAAGAAACAAGTGTACTTGACCATAAAGACGCACTAGTTCCTTTTTTCCTCTTTGAGAGAAAAAGGGAGACCCAGTATCTTCATGGTGTTTTATGTCTAGAGTGGCCATAAGCCATTTGAGCTTCGTACCAGAGTAACTGCCTTTTTATAGAAGATTGTGGTGTTTGCGACACAGCACTATTTCTAATTAATTGCTGACATGGATTTGGTAATAAATAAAGTCAAGATTTGTCAACCCACTAAGTTTGCAAATGTGACGAACTTCCTAAGCTCTATAGCATTTTGATCATCGATCAGACATTTACCTGCATATAGCAGCTCAGAGGCTGCTTAACCCCCCCCCTTACCGCAGTGCTGGGAAGCAGTTCAACAAAAAAAAAGTCCTAGCCCTACTTAAGGCCGCCGGTTTCGGGATCCTTAAGTATTTGCGTAATACTTCTATTCTTCCTCCACTTTGTCCTTAGAGTCGGTGTTGTATCTAAAATAAGCACAATGATTATCCTGTCTTTCTCTAGAGTAGAGAGTGAGCCATTTCTCCCAGATCTGCCTCTCCGTAATGTCGGTTAATTTCTGGAAATTTATGGTTACGGGTCTGGAACGCAGAATAGTGCATTGGTGTTTCGAGAGGTTATGGTCGACGATCCTCTGATGGTCAGAGAGCAGTACAGAACTAATATTGGCGAGATTAGGCCCAAATATCAGGTAGATAGCCTTAATAGAAGTCGTATATTTCATTGACAGCGTACCAGCACAACTTCTGTGAATCCAGAGTTTTGGACTAGAGGTAACGGTCGACCTGTGGTCAGCGAAGCCATAGTGCTTCAGCAAGCCTAGAGACAGCCATTTGTAAGAATTGAAAATCTAGTCGTAAGGTTCACCAGATCTCCCATGGGTTGGGTTTCACCACTGGACCGGCACTCTTGGAGATTAGTCCTAATTGGTGAAGCTTTTGAGATATTTTAGGAAAAGGGACCTTGAGGCTTAGCAGTCCTGATGGCAGCCTCTATGCGTATACACCGCGCTTTCCCTTCACAGTGAAGACTTGAGGTCCAGTGCCTATAATATGTACGATGTGCCAAGGAATAGGGCGGCTTCCTGTGACAGAAGGGTCGTAATGGTTATCCTGGTATTCGACAGAGATAAGAGAAGTTGTTTGTCAGGGTGCTGAGCCCTTGTGGAAGACTCTTCGCTTCATTTTCCGAACAGATAAGAAGCACTACGGAATCGTCGGCGTAGCGGACATAATCCATTTTGCGAAACGATGATCAAGAAAGTCGCTGCTGGGTACACTTAGCGACCAGATCGTAGTTGGTTGCCTGTTTCAGTTAAACCCCCTTCCACCCACAGCTGCCGTTTGGATTTGACTGGTTAGCCACCACCTCTAACGTGGACGCACGGCCTGGCCTTTTGGATCCTCCTCTGAAGGATTGCTTCCTACTTCCAATCCATGGGTCTGTTTTGCGTAAGTAAAAGTTAGACTTTAGGGCTTAGTTTTCGTGGCCTTGGGGTACTTTTAGCTAGGAATACCAAAGCGAAATTAGATTATCCTGCCCTTTGGATTAGACGGATCAAGCGCCAGTCCCTGCCTTGCGCCTGCCTGCTTATGAGTTTGATGAGCTTCCGATGGTAGATAGAGTCAAAGCACTTAGAGATGTTTATGGCCTAATTTGTTGAGTTGCTTTGCTTCTTTAGCGTTTTAAGGGCGCTGTGGCCATCTAGGTCAAACGCCAGCAGTCAAGAAAGATCGGTTCATAGATGGCTCGTAATAAAAGTCTCGTGGCTTCCCACACCATTTTGTCTCTGGGATCACATAAATAAGTTCTCTGCTACAGCCTTAGGAAGGTGCACCTTGCGTCTAGGTTTAAATTGGAGGGATTCGAGTCGACTCATGATAAGCTGTATGAGATCTAAGGATATCCTGTCGAGGGTGGATTCCTCTTCTGAGGGAGTCCTATTTTCGGGGTTGGGTTGGATTCTACCATCCATATGCCGCGATTAACCGTTTCTCCGATAACAACAGTCAATAAAGATTAGAATGGACTCGGTTCTTATTATCTTGATTTTCCTCAAACAATCGGTCAAGCTTTTTTGGTTTAGTGGCCTCGGTTCGAGGAGTGCAGTACCCACGTGTACCGAGTGCGCGTTGACCACAGAACTCTAGCCCTTTCCGCTGCTGACACAGTTTTATAAGGGCCTCTTAAACCGGAACCCTTTGGTGGGTACTACGGCCATCGTTACCTTGGCATGACCGCCGCTATTCGGAAAGGTATCTAGATTGGGATCCTTAAGGGTCTGTCCTAACCCATAGCTTCGGTGCGCTACCGAGTGCCGTTCACTTGCATTTCCTAATTGAACGGTGATTTCCGAAAGACCATCTCCCCTGCTTGGTCGTAGCTGTTTGGATCCTCCAGTAGCCTCTTTTAAGGTTCTACCTTCCGAATGCTCACCTCGAAAGGCACATTGCAGCCTTTCTTTCAGATGTCCACTTAGCCCTGCTGCTTTCCCTAAGAAGACTGGACACTGGTGATAACTCCCCACTCCGAAAGCTCTAGTGAGCCTGATCGGGCAGCGCCAGGAGACTTTGAACCTTCGAGACCGTGTTGTATCTCAAGGTAGTTTTGCAGTGATGATGGGTAGTCGCACAAATACATTAAAAAAGAAGTTGGGTTAACACCAAAGAGAGTAATCCGAAAATGTGTTAGACCTAAAGTCTCTGGATATTGAAGACCTGTTATTTTACCTATCCAGTAGTGGAATCCTGCAAATGAAACAAAAACAGCTCCCATAGGAAGCACATAATGGAGATATGCAACCACATAATAAGTCAACTTCACCTAGATATTTTCATATCTACTTGGACTATACATTACTCCGTCGATTTTCTTATGGATCAACAGATGTGTCTGGCCTGTAGTCTCTGAGAATCCTACTCCCCATAAAGCGCAAACTTTCTAAGACCGGAGGAAAAGCAAGAGAAAAAAATAAAGCGCTTTTTCGAGTTTTGTTTCCTGCGGATTGCCCATTTCAGTAGATTTAAAAGCTACATCATACTTAGGTTTATTACCGAGGCCCAGAGAAGAAGCTTGCTTCTTCTCTCGACCCCTATTCGCTTGCGAATAGAAAGGCCTCTAGTACTCAAGTCTTTGGGAATTTCCCGCATACAGCCAAATTTAGCCATGACACCTTTTACTTACACCATTACCTGTTACTTAATTTGTGAGAGCTAATAGAATCTCTTAAATTGTAACAACTTCTCTCCACCTAAACTAATAATGTCATTACGACTAAAGTATTCTATTAATCTTGCTAAAAAATTACGATTATAGTTTTCTATTAAATGAATAGGTTTTCTACAGCGATTAATCTGACCAGATTAGGTAGACCAAATTCAGATCTTATACCCTCCATCATATATATAACGATCATAAACTTAAGGTAAACTAAATAGGTGTGAACCTTTCAATCTAAGACTAAGGCAACCTTCAGCAATGGTGAAACTTACGAAGCCATGGTCAAAATAAGATAGATTAGTTAACTTTAAGGGAATTCCATTTCTAGATAAGGGTTCAAATAAGTTCATAAACTTAGACTCTTTGAATGGAATTCTTTTGAAAGGGTAGAATCGCTAGAGAGAATGACAAGTATAAACATTAATAGTTAAGAAAAAAGAATCTGTTGAAATATTTCAAACTACCTCTATTTAAGTATTTAAGTTCGGTGATTTATTCGTGGTAAAAGAACAGATTCTTTTTGAACATATATCTTACCTCCATCTAGAACTTTCGATAGTGTGGATAGGTAGGCCTAGGCTACCCCTTCAAATTGTACGTGAAAGTTTTTTTTTCATCAAGCTCAGATGCCTTCTTAGATGCCCCTGGCGTCCGCAGGCAAAGGAGCATTCTTGCTTGGCTCATATGCAAACGTCCGTAGCACTAAAAGAACATAGAAAAAGATTAATTTGAGCTGAGTAAAGGCCCGCCACAGGAAACCATGATCGATAGAGTTCAAACACGCGCGCTACATTTGCTTGCCGGAATATCCGACGACAGATTGAGGGCCTGTGCGCTGAGACTAGTGACTAATTGGCGTTGGAGTCCGTAGGCCTTTCTCCAGACTTCTAGACCACCCTTCTAGTCTTGTTAGGACTAGAGGGGGGCACCGCTTCTACGGTTAAACTTTGTGCAACCGAGTTGCCTACGGATTTGCCTTGATCTAGTTGTAATGAATGTAATTTTTTCACCCAAGAAGTCAGCCCCCTTTCGGTGCAGGCCACGTGACCCTATCTGAGCTATTACAGCTCAGCCTTCGCTTCTTGGGGCTTCCTCTACCCACATCTTGTTATGTGCCCTTACGGGCTCACCTCCAAAGGAAGAGATATGAGCTTTACCATGCTCCATTCATAGCACCAAACCTATGCCAATTTTAGGACTGTACTCTACCCCGGTGAACTCATGCGCTTTCAACATGCCTGAGGAACAGAGGCTAATCCGTTCACCGTCTGTCAGACTATCCAGTGGAAGTGGCCTGCCCTGGTCTTACGCCGGATACATTTGCGTACGCTGCCCCTCTTCGGCTTACCATAGCCTCCACTTTTTGAGGTACACTTTTACTTTTATTTGAGACTTCATACCCAGTCTTTTCAGTCAAGGCATGCTTGGGCGAGGTCAGGCTGGAACCGTAGCCCAAGGGAAGGGACCTCCCCCATCTGGCTATCAATGTGTTGTTCATGTTGCACGTTATTTTCACATACCTAAGAGAGTTGCCTTTGAGGCATTCCAATTTCATAGTAATCCTAAATGCTGATATTGTCTCTTTCTGATGAGTAACTTAAATAGAGCCGTCACCATCAAAAAGACCTACCGAAGATCGTTTCGTAGCGTCCGTATAAATTACATCATGCTCAGAATAGGCTTCGATCCAAGCGATAATAGTGCATAATGATTTATCATGTAAAGCAATGTCCAGCCCGGAATTGGCCGATACTATTCCAGTACAGCCTCCTACAGTAAATAAGAAAATAAAACCTACTGCAAAAAAGAGAGGTGAAGTGTACTTTATCGAACCTCCCCACATAGTAGCGCCCCGACTAAAAATCTTAATTCCAGTAAACACAGCAATAATCATGGTAGCCGCAGTAGGGTAAGCACGTGTATCAACGTCTAAGCCTACAGTAAACATGTAGTGTGCCCACACAATAGATCCAGAAACTCCAATACTAATCGTAACATAGACCATGCCTAGATAACCGAATACAGGTTTTCTGGAAAACATGAAAACGATATGACTAATGATACCGAATCCTGGCGAAATTGGAATATAAACCTCTGGATGACCGAGAAACCGAGAAAAATGCTAGTATGGGATTGGATCTCCTCCTCCTGCGGGATCAAAAAAGGTGGTATTAAAGGTAGAATAGGGACCCTTTCAGTGACATAAGTCATTCGAGACCCCTTCTCTTAACCGTACGTGAAAGTCTCCCCTCATACGGCTTGCACGCGCAATGTAATCTCTATCACTGTTGTCAACTGGTATAAGGCTTAGACTTTTCTGAAATGGGTTGAAGAGTACCGCAGTCCCTCTCTGTAGTAGGTTCTGCCTGTCTTTCAGTCTGGAGTTGGGAGAAGTCTCTAGCGCCCCAGGCCGACTCTTTGGTGATTCAACCTGGGGGTACTTCCGATTTACCAAAAGAACCGTTGGCCCAAGGGGTTGGCTTCTGGCTTACGCTGGCCTAACCAGCGAACGTGGTAAATGTCTACAAGTCCTGAGCCCTCAGGGTTGTTGATGAGGCCAGTATGGGTGTCCAATAGTGAGCACGAATCACCCGGATGATAGAAGCGCCGGGTAGATTTAGAAGCTTTTGGTTTGAGGTTCTCAAGTCTTAAGGGTTGGCTTTAGGTGGTCGAAAGTTGAGTTTCCTTTGTGCTCTGATACCAATTGTCTTAGACTAGTTCGGTTGCAAAATACCGAAAAATCTCCTATCATCTCTAAAAGGGGTCTCCGTTTTATTTTGAACTATTTTCGGGATTATCAGCTTTTTCAGGAACGTCCGCTCTTCGCTTTCTAGCTTTTTCTTGGCTTCAGGAGTTGCGTCGCTCTCCTCAGCGATTCCGCGAGATGGATAGTTCTTCTTCCAAAAGAAAAGTCGTTCGCAAAAATATATTTTTTTTGCTGTCGCAGATTGGCACCCGAAATTTGTACGCACATTCGTTTCCAAATTCTTGGAAGATCTTAGCCTTTCGCTTTAGTTTGGCTGCTAGCCTTTGGCTACAATTAGCTTTGATAATGAGTAGTCTTGAGGGCCATATCCATAGTCCACCCATAATTAGTTGTTAGTAAGGCTCTTCCTTATCCAGTGGTAGTATTTTAGAATCAAGTCGCGAGGACATTTCAAGAGTGAGAGTGCCGGTCTGGGGCGTTTCCCCCTGGCGGGCACGTCTTGACGCTGACCGCTTTCCCTACGATTATTTTATCGGGTGCCTGTAACCGCACGATGCCTGCAGGGGGGGGCAGCGTCGTTTCCCGTCTACAGTGCGCGCTGACCGTTTGGTAACGTATATCCAAGTGCCCAAAATTGGCTGATTCTCAGTTGAGTAATCTTGGTCTTTTCCTCGGACAAGAAGAGTCTGAGTTCTTTACGAAGGAAGTTGTTCAGTTCTTCTTGGAACCGGCGAAGTTTTTCGGGGCTATGAAGAAGGTCACTAGGAAATCATCCGCGTACCGTACGTGGAGCATTCTAGAAAAGTGTCCGTCGTCCCAAACCTTACTTAAGATTAGACGCTGTTGTTTCTTGAGTATTTTGACTTGAGGTTCTGGCTTCGTGCCTGAAGTACTTGATCTGATTGCTCAGATTCAGCTATGTGGGCTTTATCTATTCCTTCCGTGGCGGTTGAAGTTTCCTCTTCCTCCTCTCTCCATCCACACGTCTAGTTTATGGAAGTAAATGTTGGCGATAAGGGGGAAAGGTTCTTCCTTGGGGAATTCCCCTCCAGTTCTTGATCTCGTCGCGGCGTTGGATCTCCACGTAGCCTGCCCAAAGTAATTTCCAGATGATCCGAATAAAACGTTTCTCCTCTCTCCTCCGTTCCAGTCAATTCACAAGTAGCTTGTGGTCCATCAAGTCAAAGCACTTCATTATATCCCCCAAAGTGGGCCGCCTTGTCGTGGTTTTGGATGGATGAAGCAGCATCCGGAGTGCCAAATGGCAGGACCTGAAGAGACGGAAGCTAGAAGACGAGTCTAGAAGGGTTGTAGACTGCCCTGAGTATGATCGTCAAGACTTCCGAGAGGATCTTGTCCCTTGAGGAGGAGGGCGACCGTTATTAGAAGTCTAAAGTCTCCGCTCTCTTCGGGGATGACGAGTCTTCGACCAGTCTTGAATTTAAATTTTTTGGACTGTAGTTTTTGTATGGGAAGCCGGGTAGGTCCAATTCCGTCCAAGGTTTCCCCGTTCAGTGCAGGGATCATATTCCTGGGAATGGCCTCGATTCGCCCTAAGCTATCTTAATCAGTTTCTTCTTGAACAGTAGTTCGTAGAACCGATGGTTGATGTGCTTGGGATCGCTACCACCGCCACAGTGAAGGATGGCTTGAAGTCTCTCTTTTACCTTTCTTTGGGTCGACTAGAGGAGGTCATGCCAGCGCTTGCGCCTAGCCCATGTAGTGGGGTCGTGGAGACCCCGTTTCTGGCGGGCCTCCTCAGCAGGCTTCGAGGGTGGCCTGCCGTCCGATGCTTGGCCAAAATGGTGTCGACTGAGAAGGTGCCGGGATTGAGAACCTTGGAAGGAGTGCCTGGGTAGCACTCCTTCTCATCCTCACCGGAGTCGGTGAGTCCCCCAAGCTTTCTGGCTTGGAGTGATGGAGAGACTGGCGCGCTGGTCCGGTCAGAAACCCCCCGGATTCGCTCAACATCGAGGCAGCCAACTGGGCTGCGTATGCTTCCTCCCGTGGCCCTTTTGGGGTTACACCTCTAAGAAGCCCCTAAGAGAGGTGAGAGGTAATTTGCCTCCCCCCTCGCCTTTTGCTTGTGGGGCCTCCCCTAGGCAAGTGCTTTCCTTTCCACTTGACCTTGCGCCAGTAGGAGAGGGAATGCGGCCACGTGCCACCACCCCAGGCGGGCGTTTGCCCTTTCGGGGAAAGGAGCCTGAGTCTGGTAGGGTAGCCGCCAGCCATTCTGGTTAGCACCTCGCACTTTCTATCAGTTAATAACATGGTAATGGCACCTGCCAGTACTGGAAGAGATAATAAGGGTGAGAATGCTGTCACTAAAACAAACCACACAAATAAAGGTAATTTATGCATGGTCATTCCAAGGCCGCACATATTAAAGATAATACTGGTAAAATTAATGGCACCTAAAATAAGTAAAACACCTGATGAATGAAGACTAGAAGTGACTAAATCAACGGCTCCTCCGGAATGACTGGTTATACCACTCAGGGGCAGATAGACTATCCATCCTGTACCTGCACCAACTTCTACCAAAGCAAAACTTAAAAGAAGTAACAGTGACGGCGGTAATAGCCAAAAACTTATATTATTCAATCATAGAGATGCCATGTCAGGTGCACCTATAAGAATGAGAACAAACCAATTCAGTTGATTCTGAATATCTCTATTCAGACTAGACTATATCTTTCGCCACCCTAGACTAGAGAGGTGTCGGCACCACGTAAAGTCTCTGAAGATCCTACTTATTTTCCTGGCTTTTTTTCTTTCCTTGCTCTTGTGGCCTTTAGTCTTGGTTTCCTGCTGATCACCTCCTTTTGTTACACACCAGAAACTTTAACTACATTCCACACGCCTGATCCTATTCGATACATCTTCGGGTAAATGCATGACGCTTACTGCGGCGAAGCATCTGTGTCGGTCTTTCAGCCACCAAATAGAATAGGAGACGAGAGGGCAGTTATAGTGTGTCATAGTCTTGGGGTTTTCCAGCATACAGTGGTGTTATAAGAGATGCTTTTTTGAAAGCACCCCCGGCAATGGCCGAATCCCAAGATTCTCTTCTCAGTCTGCCATGGAGATGGCTTTAATCTAAAACCCAGATGAGTGATCCCAATCTCAAGTAGTTCGTTTGGTATATGGATTTTTCTGCAGCCAGACAGAGGTAGGAGTCCCCGGGTCTAAACGGCCCTTTGGCCCTTATTTATTTTATATTTATTCTACAAGGGTATACTTTCAACTATTTGGAAAATTTCAGGCCTAGGGGAATAGATCATGAGACTTCTTTGGGAGTAATTATAAAGCCGACTCTTACTAACATTGCTACTAATCTAATAAGGGTATAGCTAAAATTTTTGTGCTTGATGGATCGTGTTCTAGCTAGAACATTAACTCTCAGAGAGTACTACCCTAACTCATAAATGAAAAATAGGATGTAGAACTGCTGGCGCGGGGCGCTCTATGATGTGGTTATGGAAGTTCTAATCAATAGTAGCATTTGATGCGTGTGGCATGATAACTCTTCTGCCACACACAAAACTCACCAGAGAGCCAGCGTCAGCGTCACAACTCATTCTAGCCAACCCGCTGTTACGGCCAATCTCGCAGACCACCCATATTCCGAATCTTTAACAAGATGGAGTTACCTGGTCTCTTCCTATTCTACTACCATCTAAGACTCGTCGTAGCTTTTGAACAAGAGGTAGATCTGCACCATGAAATATCATTCGAACTATTGGCTTATTTTTGGGCTCTGCCTTCGCTGGAGTATTGTCCCGTGGGGACAGGGATACTTCCATTTTTTTCCTACTATTAAACTACCTGGAAGAGAAGGACCTAATAAAACCCATCACGGCTATTCAGAGACACACCACCAAGTGGAAAGGGAATTACTGGAAGAGAATCATGATCCGAGATTTGTTAATTACCAAATCCACCTATCATGGCGAGCGTGACCATAAAAAGTATCGTTGAAAAAACGTGAGCTGTTATTAACACATTATGAAGTTAATGATTTCCACTGAGATAGAGTCAAAATTTAACTCTCGTTGGAACAGGAGCTAATCAAGTGCTCTCCGAACCGTGCTAAATAGTCGCCCATTACACGGCTCTCTAATTTGACTTTTTTTGGATGTCGTTATTTTCTCGATGGACCTTGGCAATTCACACACAGAGGAATCTGTTTGCGAAACACAGAGATTATATGTCGCTCTGCGGCGTTGACTTCTTTTCTATTTTCGAGCCCTCGCGCGTGGTGCATATCTACTTGGGTCTTAGATCCGCATAGAGCACACGGTGCCCCGTGGTCGCGTGCTAACCGCCAGGCTAGTGGCGCCGCCATTGGATTACTTTACCCTGTTGTGGGCTAGTGACCACCCTATGGAAACGTGCGCTCTCTAGTGCCAAGGTCTAAGTCGAGCTAGTGATGGAAGCGCTTTCTTGTGGTCTGGTACCCATAAAACAGGTAGCTCCTAGGGTTTGGTGGCGGAGTTGTCGACTATTTGCTGTACCATATACCTCGAGTCTGTTTTGTGGTGCCTTTCTCACTTCCTTTCTTATTTGGCCTTTTGGGAGTTAGTGAGACCGATCGGTAATCCCTCTCTACCAAAAAGAAGCGTGCTGGAATCCTCGTGCCAGGCGCTCTGGAAGACCTTGGCGCCTTTCTTACTTGTATCTGGCAGCGTACATCTTCGCCAAAGAAAAGATGTGCAGACAACGTCAAAAACCTAGGCGAGGACCCTTCCGTTGACCGCGTATTGGAACCAGTGGGTGGGAGCCTGTATTTTGGCTTTTGATTCGCTTTGTGGAAGGCGCAGCAGCTGTCTGGGGTGGCCCCCTGTCTTCTTCAATTAACCCAGCGCCTGTAGCCTTCCTGGACACCTCTCCCTCCATATCTACGGTAATGCCAAAAGCCTGCGACCTCGCGTGGCCGGCGCCGCACCTTCTTTATTGGTTGTGAAGCGTGGCTTTACCGTAGAAGGGTTTCTGTTTGGTGGGTGGCCTAGTAGCGGGATACGCTTAGATGATATGAGTCCTAGAGAAGAAGGAGCTTTCCCCTACCTTGTGTCACACGCCTTCTTTTGGCTTAAGCTTAGCCGGAGTTCTGTCTCAAGGAACTCTTCACATTCCTTCTGGATTGCGTTCTCTATTTCCCCAATGCCTAAAAGTCATCGTATCGGATGTCTTCCATGCGGCAGTAGCTTGGCTTAGCAGATGGCTGGTTCAGAGTAGCTGTCGTGCTTCCAGTTCGCGTCCCTGCCGACTTACCACAGCTGGATCTCTCCGTGGGTGAGGGTACGAGGCACCCTCCGTTTCTATTCATCCGTCTAGATCGTTTAGGTAGAGGTTTGACCAGAGAGGGCTTAAATAAAATGCCTCCTGTACCTGCATTCGCTAACTTCATTACCCCGCCTGGCCAGTGTCGCCTTTAGCTCGCTTTCTACAAGCCATAGGACCTTGTTGGGTCTCCTATGAGTTGGTGCATCAGGTTCACGAAAATACCATGTTGACTGTGTCAAAGAACTTGTGGATGTCTCCTTCTACGAACTTGACATGGATCTGAGAGTTCTGTATGGTATATACAAGAGTAGTGTGAATACTTCGTTCCGGGCAAAAGGCGTGTTAACGAGGTGATAACTTTGTTTCATATATAGGTTCAAAGATCAGTTTCACTACTTCTCATACCAGCCTGTCAACGAAACTAGGGCGCACCGGGGTCTCTTCTCGCTTTTACCTAGTGTTGCTATGTACGTTTTCCGTGTCCCCAGCTATTAGGAACTACCATGTATAAGCCTGTTTCCTAGGTTTCGCTACTTCTTAAGTGCCATCGATGGCGCTTAGGCCGTCGGGAGGTCATAGAGGTTTTGTTGGGGTGAGCCTTTTCGTAAGCCATCACCCAAGGATATCCTTTTGAAGTATCCCTTTGCGCTTTCTCACTCCTCAAGCACTTAATCCAAAAAAAGGCCTGTCCAAAGCTTATTCCCTCTCTTTCAAGTGCCGGGGTCCATCCCAGTAAGATGGCATCATGGCAGGCTGCGTCAAATGATACTTGTCAAGGTCCGACAAGTGTGTGTATAGGTCCCTTTCCTTCTGCTTGATGTTGGCTCCAGCGCTTTCCCCTGGGCTCCTTCGGGTAGGCAGGTACTATAGGCCCTCTGACTTCCGAGGTAAATACCTAGGATCTCACCGTTGTTTCCTACATGGCTTGTCCAATCTAAGATCGGAGGCCTTGCGTTGAGATGTCGCTTAGTCTCTTGTCCCCAGTGATATGGGTAATCTACTCTATCTGGCCCCTCCTTCTGGCGTGGCCATGCTTTGGTCGAGGGCACGCCTTTGTGACCTGGTTGACACATTCCATCAATAGGCATAGAGCCAGGCCACGTACGTTCGCGCGCGTCCCCATGCAGAACTCATGGCTGACGCTAATAGTTAGTGGCCGGGCGGCAAGCCCTGAGAGAGACTGCGATTCGCCACTTTCGGCCTCATCTCCAAACAAGAAGCCGGCTTGCTCCATACTGTTATCTTCCAGGTAAGCGGCGGCTTTGCCTTCAACGGAGCTTCTTGCACATGCTTTGGTCCTCACGTTCGTTACCGCACATGAGTAAGTGCAACGCCTTTTGTACGTAATTGGACTCGTACTATGTTCGTGCAGGAAACAAACTGGTCGCCCAATTTGATTGCCAGGTTATGCTAATTCCATACAAATTGGTACTAGGAGAGATGTACCCATGACTCCAGCAATAGCACCGAAAATTAAATGTAGAGTACCTATATCTGTCGAGTAAGGGATTAGCCCTTCCCGTGGAACCATGCATAATAGTCTTCCATCACACGGCTCTCTAAGAACCTACCACTCTCAAACCAAATTTCCCCACTCGGCTGAAAGGGAAAATCGAGTGTACTACTCGACCCGTACTGATGAGTAGGCTTATGGCCTTCAATGTATTCCCAATCTAGCTCCGAAAAACGTGAATTCCCCCAGAACAGAAGCTGTTCATCGTGATAATATGCACACAAAGGGCGGCGGAGCTTTTCAGTTGATTGCTACCTCAAACGCTTTCGTTCCTGTAACCTTCTGGTCTCTCTTGGTTACTACCGTTACCCCACTCAATTCCGGTGCCTAGTTTGCACACGGCACCTGTGGCCTTCTGATGGAAATCATCCCTAGAAGATCGCAATCCTACCAGACGGGAGCGTCTAGACGTGGCGTAAATACGATTTCAAGCCCCTGTCTCGGAATCACGTTGAATATCCACCAGAAATTTCCTTCCCGTTTGTCGAATCTCGTTGGAATTGAAAAACTAGTTATTATTCTTATCTTCTTCTGGTCATCCTTTATGACTTTCCTCAAGAATATCTTAATGACTTTCGTTGTCTCTTTTCTGGCTAAGGTGTGGATTAGTAGGGACCAGCGTACAAAATAATCTACGTAGTCCCATATCTTGTAGAAATTAGCACATCAACAGTGGTAATTCAATAGGCTGCGAGCTACGGAGTGAAACCAGAGCACGAAGTCTTCGTCGTTAAGTGAAATCCATTTACCTACACAACGGGTTTTTTCTTTCAGTGAGAAGGTTACGCGATTTCAGACTTTCCTCAATCTTATCTAATGGGCCAAAAATGGAAGAAGTGAAGCCCTGTACCTTCCTACGTGTTGGCGTGCCTTCTCCGTCCGTATCTTGGTCAAAAGGGGGCCTTTCATCCTTACTGCACCACTTTTCCATTCTTTCTCCTCCAGGTTATCTATGGCTTCCTGGACCTCGCCTGGAGTGAAGTTTAACCTGTTGGATAAGGCGGCGGCTAGTTAGAAGGTTTTCTGCGCTGCGAGTCACGGCGCTTATCGTTATTGGCTTGTAGCTCTCAGGGCTTTAGCCAAGTCCGCCTTTTTTTTTGTGGGGATTGGGGATTAAAAAGTTTTGGCAGCTCTATGTTCTGCTTCCTAGAAAATTTTCCCAGAGCCTTGATGAAAAAAGCGTGGTGGACCTAGGAGGCTTGGCCTTTTTCTATGGCTTCTAGGGTTAAGATACGATTCCTAACTTGCGTTGTTTATGGCTTTGCCTTAATAAAATTTCAAGTAGGTACACCTTTTTTTCCATCCAAAAAGAACGCTTGCGGCGCTTATGTGGGATATCTATTGCCGCCTTGGCTGAGTTCCAAGTGCAAATTCGAATTAACGAACTGCACGATTCTCTTTACTCTTGACCTTGGTCATCATCGGCTCTTCGGAGCCAGCGAGACTTGGGAGGAAATCATCTGCAGCATATCGTGCATAGAATATGCGTGCGTACTTTGGGTCTTTCTGGTTCTTCGTCGGGACCAGGCCTGCGGCGGCGCGGTCTCTCTGCAGGCAGTCATGATTTCTGCCTGCTCTTCAGGGGACGAAGTCCACTTCGTTGGCTTTACGGATGAAGGTTTGAACAACTTTGTAGGCTTGTAGAAGAAAAAGGTCAGTGCTTTAAACATCTTTGTCCTGGGCGTCCTTGTAGTAGGCGCAGTCCCGCCGTGGGCTGCTGGAGGCCGCCGCGTGAATATATTCTTCAGCTATTTTTTTGGCTACTCTTCAGTCTAACTCGTGCCAGTATATATTACACAGTAGACGAGAGAGGATATCCTGGTGGTACTTTTTCTAGATGGGCTGCCACTGCCGCCAACAAGTCCTGCGTTGAACAGTTCATGTAAGAGATCCATCTACCTCTGATCTTTATGTCTTTTGGGAGGATGGAGATGAACTTGTGCTGGTCTATGGAATCGCAACATTCCTTTCCGTTGGATTCTAAGAACCACAAAGTTCCTGTCCATTTCAGGCGTATTTGTTCCAACCCTGAGGGGCATTCTCTTCCGAGACGAGGTGAGAGGTGTCCAGGAATGGAGGTTCGTAGATATGTTCTATAACCTTTTTCATGGCCTGTTGGACAATCTTGTCACGAAAGTTAAAGAAAAAAAAGTCAAGGGTCTGATTCTTCCAGGCTTGTTAGGTTTGAGTACCATAAAGAAAGCTAGTGCGGCTTCGAAGCGAAATTGTTCATTTCGAAGGAGTTCGGCAGTTCTTTTGAACCAGGCTTGATCTCTGATTTTTTTAGTTTCGCCTTCCTTGTCGTCACCTGGGGTCATGTTAGGCGAGACTTAATTCGTTCATAGGCTGCAATCAAGAAGTTGGGATCCTAGGGAGTAGATTTTTTTTAACTGGCTTGATGTCGAGTTCTGTTCGAGAGTTTCGAGTTTACGCCTCCGGCACCGTCTACCCGGCTAGCGTCAGCTGGGGATTTTCTACTCGTTTGGTTCTCAGTTGAGTTAATATCCTGCTGGCTTTCGGCCTGGGGCTTACTACTCATCCCTGGGTGTGACCGAGGGGTCCCGCCCTCAACGCCGTCATCTCCAAATCGCGCGGAATGGCCTGTCCTACCTAGCGCATCAGGTGAGCTTATAGCTTCACTGCTATACGAGCGTTTCGATCCGATTTGCCTTTTCTCAGGGACGCTCCTTTCTCCCCACAAAGTAGGATATTCGGATGAGATCGGCACTCGTAAGCCGTAGACAGCAAACCGTCTACGCTCCACAAAGACAGAGGGCGCATCGTCGGTATTCGTTTTCCTAGACTTGCCAAACCTACCCCAACGCAGGACATCACTCTCCTACTAGTTCTCGGCTGAGTTGCGTGAGGTTAACGCCTGTCGTCCCGGCGTGGGTTGCTCGAGACCCAGCGATTATAGCATGCAGAGCGTCGCACTTGTGGTTTGTGGAAAAAAGCCATCTTTGTGCAAAATTTTTCGTTTCAGAACCCCATCTTTCAATAATACCATGCTTTGTTAAACTAGTTTAGACTGATGTTTTCGCAATTTAGAAAAGCGAAATTCGTCACAAACTGTTTCGCGAAAACAAGTTACTATCTTCTCCTGTAAACTCATGCGAGAATGCTCTTGAATAGCTAACAGTGTTTTTAACTTCTGTTCCATTTGTTGGCACAATACAGCTTACACTGTCTCTTTGCACTTAGGCGCACAGCGCGTAACCATATCATTTATGCATGATTCTCCAATCATTTGCGTACCTGAACGCAAGCTTATACTACATAATTCATGCTGTTTCTTTAACTCGGACAACAGAGCCTCTTTAGAACTTATCAATTGCTGTAACTCTGAAAGAATGGCTTCGCTCCTCGCATCAAAAGTAGCTTCAAAAGTTTCACCAAAGGTTTTTTTACTAAATATAACAAAACCTATAAAACTACGAGCTACAAGAACTTCTTCATTATAAATTAAGATTTATTTAGAACTCAAAACACTAAAAATTGGAATAGCAAATATTATCAATTCACGCAT